AATGTTTTTCAAGAGTGTCCACTATTTTTTTTACGTCTTCTATGTCAAAATGTTCAATTTTAATAAGATCTTTTTGACTGGTATTTAAAAGGTCCGCTAATGTATGTATATTGGACTTTTTGAGACAATTGTAGATCCTAGGTGGCAATTCTAATTGGTCAATAAAAATAGATTTCAATGCTATTTTTGTTTTGTTTTTACTAAGTTGAGTCAATCTATCGTGAACGGTAAAAAGTGGTAAAGAAACTTTCTGTTGATTGTCCGCTAAATGTAACTCTAAGTTTTCTTCTTCCGCATGTAGAAAAGGAATCAATAAATTAATTAAATTCCGGGAGGCCTCATAAAGTGCTTCTTTCGGAGTTAAACTGCCATTTGTCCATATTTCGAGAAAAAGTATTTCTTGTTTTTCAGTCCCATTCCCATAAGAATGAATGCTATGATTCACGTTTCGAACAGGCATGAATAGACCATCTATAGGATAATTTCCGTCTTGAAAGATATTGGGCGCTTTTATATTATATCCTCGATTTCGTTCGAGTTGTAATCCAATACACAAATCAATTGGTTCCGTCAAGTTAGCTATATGTTGTGTATTGTCAACTATTTCTACATAAGGCGGCAAAATGATATCTTGAGCAGTTACGCATCTAGGGCCCCTAACATAAATAGACGCTTCACAAGTTCCATATAGATTACTTCTCAATAGAATTTCTTTCAAATTCATTAAAATTTCATGGACTGATTCTTGAATACCTACAATGGTAGAGTATTCATGTGGTATTTTCTCAGATTTTGCACGTGTGATACATGTTCCTTCCATTTCTCCAAGTAAAGCTCTTCGCATCGCAATGCCGATTGTGTCAGCTTGCCCTTTCATAAGGGGAGAAAGAATAAAGCGTCCATAATAAAGACATTTACTATCTGTTCTTGATTCCACACACTTCCACTGCAGTGTCCGAGTCGATACTCTTATTTTTTCTCGAACCATAGTAATATTATAAATATCTTTGAATCGTTTATTTCTCTTGAAATCTCTTCAATACTTATTTTACACACGTCTTTTTTTAGGAGGCCTACACCCATTATGTGGCATAGGAGTTACGTCCCGCACGAAACTTAATAATATACCGCTTCTACGAATAGCTCGTAATGCTGCATCTCTTCCAAGACCAGGACCCTTTATCATGACTTCGGCTCGTTGCATGCCCTGCTCGACCACTGTATGAATAGCATTTCCTGCGGCGGTTTGAGCCGCAAACGGTGTTCCTCTTTTTGTACCTTTGAATCCACAAGTGCCGGCGGAAGCCCAAGAAACAACCCGACCTCGTACATCTGTAACAGTAACAATGGTATTGTTGAAACTTGCTTGAACATGGATAATGCCTTTTGGTATTTTACGTGCACTTTTACGCGAACTAATACGTCCATTTCTACGTGAACCAATTTTTGGTATAGGTTTTGCCATATTTTAGCATGTCTTAAATATGAGTCAGAGATATATGGATATATCCATTTCATGTCAAAACAAATTCTTCGTTTTTTTTTACATTACTCAAGAGAGTGCTTTTTATTAGTTTTAGTATAGTAGAATGTTTATCCCTGTCGTTGTTTATGTTTTGGGTTAGAACAAATTACTATAATTCGTCCCCGTCTGCGGATCAGACGACATTTTTCACAAATTTGACGAACAGAAGCCCTTATTTTCATATTTTTCCTTTCTTACTTTAAATTCTGAATCTCGTTCTTGGAAGAAAATAAGTTTCTTGATATTTGAAATCTTGAATTGTATTCTCGCGAGAAAGAGTGTTCAAGTTGAAAAACTACTTAATCATTTGAATCCTTAGTGTGAAGTGTGTAATATCAATCATAAAAGCTTACTTTAAATTTTCCCCCCTGTTAGGGTCTGTATAGAACTCTGCCGTATGCTTTAGGAAATAAAATCGATAATTCAATCTTGATTATAAAAAATCTAAAAGAATACAGAACATACCGTTAGGGAGTGGTTGAGTAATCAAATTCACATGAATTGTTAATCGTTTTTTGTTCTTTCATTCCAGGTAAAACTTCCTTAACGTATCAAATAATAGAGCAAAGATATTAGATAACTTGTCCTTTGTCTTTTTTTGGTCACAATACGGGCAATTTTTAATCTAATTCAGATATTCGATATTAGAATTAGAGGGATTACCATATATAACATAAAATTTCTCCACCAATTCTTTCTCGTCGAGCCTCCCGATCTGTAATTATACCACGAGAGGTAGAAAGAATTACAATTCCCATTCCGCCTAAAATTCTAGGAATTCCTTGATAGTTCGAATAGATTCGTAGACCAGGTCGACTGACTCTTTTTAAATAGAAAGTATTTTTATATGGTCCTTTCCTATTTCGTCTATGTCGTAGAGTTAAAACCAAAAAATATTTGTTTCCTTCTTGATGTTTTCTCACGTTTTCAATAAAGCCTTCTCGTAAAAGTATTTTAACAATATTTTCGGTGATGTTAGTCGATGCTATTCGAACCGTGCCTTTTCTATTCATGTCAGCATTTCGTATAGAGGTTATTATATCAGCAATAGTGTCCCTACCCATAATGAACTAAAATACACGGTGTCTCTAAATTTTGATATAAGCAACATGTTTTTTTCTTAGTTTTTTCTGTTATTTTGAATTCAAAAAAGTTAAAATGAAAGGTATATACATGACATACAGTCTATTATCTCATTCAAATATCCTATTTCTTATTCTTATAATACCTCAGGCGCTAATGAAACTATTTTAGTAAAGTTTTGTCTCAATTCCCGGGCAATCGCACCAAAAACTCGCGTTCCTTTTGGATTTCCTTCTTGATCAATGATAACTGCAGCGTTATCATCATATCTTATTATCATACCGTTGTCACGTTTGAGCTCTTTACAGGTACGTACAATTACAGCTCTTATTACTTCTGATCTTTCTAAGGGCGAATTTGGTATTGCTTCTTTGATCACAGCAACAATAACATCGCCAATACGAGCATATTGACGATTGCTAGCTCCTATGATTCGAATACACATCAATTTTTTCGCTCCGCTATTGTCTGCTACAGTCAAATAGGTCTGAGGTTGAATCATATTTTTTTCTGTTCTTTGAATGCAAAAATAAATAAAAAAGACTAAAAAGAAATATTGTTTGTCAAAAAAAAAAAAGATCTATTTCCTTTGGTTATACGTTCCTATCCTGAAATAAGAAATTGAGTTCGTATAGACATTTTAGATGCCGCTATTGAGATAGCCCTTCGGGCTATATTTTCTGCTACCCCACTTATTTCATAAAGTATTCGACCTGGTTTGACAACAGCTACCCAATATTCGGGAGATCCTTTCCCTGAACCCATACGTGTTTCCGCGGGCCTTACTGTAATGGGTTTGTCCGGAAAAATACGTACCCATATTTTTCCGCCGCGGCGTGCATTTCGTGTCATTGCTCGCCGCCCCGCTTCTATTTGTCTAGACGTGATCCAAGCGGGTTCAAGTGCCTGAAGAGCATATCTTCCAAAACAAATATGATTTCCCCGATAAGATATTCCCTTCAGTCTGCCTCTATGTTGTTTGCGGAATTTGGTTCTTTTGGGGTTATAGTTGATGGTTTTTTAAGTAATTCCATCTCTACTACAGAACTGGACGTGAGAGTTTCTTCTCATCCGGCTCCTCGCGAATTACTAATTTTGAATTCATAAGAGATATAATTAAAATATACACGGTAGAATAATCAACTGAATCAAGCGATTCTTAGGGATTTTTTGTTAGTTTTTGTTAGATAATAATATATTAGAAAATAATAAAAATATTATTATATATATTATTATATATATTATATATATTATTAATAAAAATTTCGCGGGCGAATGTTTATTCTTTCAATCTCTATTTCAATTATAATTGTAGAGTTAAGTTATCATTTTTCAGAATATATGAATGGATTTCTGGTTTGTTCCGCCATCCTTCCCATTGAATCATCAGGATTCATTTTCAATTGAATCTTTTGTATTCACGGATTACATCGTTCCCAGCGCTTCTAAATTAATGCTTAGGTCTGAATTCGACAACGGAGCTCTTACTAAAATCAGTTCGTGAACCAACCCCCTTAGTCTTTATTGGCTTGAAGCTCATACGTTTTTTCTACGAAAAATTTAATTTCATAGAATTATCCAGGAATCTTTAGTAATGCTTTATTACATTATTGTCGTTTATGAGATGTTTCAAAGACCGTACATAGTATATTGGAATCATATATCTTTTATATTTATTTTATTTGTTTTTTTCTTTCTCTCATTTTTCCATTTATCCGTATCCTTTTTTATTTTATTTAGTTTAATTTCAATTTTGTTTTGCGTAAAATTCATCAGACTTTAGACTTTTTATTTTTATTTCTACTAAAAAAAATTCAGTTGCTACAACGATACAACTAAAAAAGCATATCTTGACTGTTTCTTTGGATCCAGATAATGTGATGCGATGAGTTGGTTATTAATTTTAGAGTTATTAATTCCTACTTCATAGTATGGAAGGCTTAATTTTTAGGCTTAATTAGAGCAAAAACCAACGAGTCACACACTAAGCATAGCAATTCTATCAAAAAAAGATGAATCAAATTTTTATTTAATCTTGTGGAATTAAAAATTAGAACTAGGTTCATGTAAAAAAAAAAGTTCATGTAAAAAAAAAAAAAGAATGAAAAAGGTTATCAGTTTGTCTTCCATTCTTAAACTAAACTGCAATAGAAAGATAAGTAAAGCCCTATTATTTTAGTCTTATTTCTCGCCTAGAAATATCCAAATTTTGATACCCAATACCCCATAAATAGTTCGAACGGTATAGGCACAATAATCAATTTTCGCGCGAATGGTTTGTAGGGGAACCCTTCCCTCTCTTATCCATTCGATACGTGCAATTTCTTTTCCATCGATGCGGCCTGCTATTTGTATTTGAATTCCTTTTGTATCAGCTTGCTCGGTTAATTCG